ACTCATAAGGTTGGGTCGACGCCCGCCTCCCCCCAAACTGTACTTGCAAGTTTCCCCGCAAAAAGCTCTCCACGCCTACTCTTAGAAAGAGCACTATTCTTCTTTAGTTAGGTAGTTCTCCCCTCTCTCAGAGACCGTAAGACCCCGGTGGAATCGAAGGCCCTACAGACAACAGGGGACCGTTTCTCGCCCAGCCCTACCTACTTCAGTGAAGCTGGAACCCGCAAGAGTAGGCCAAAAAGCCGTATCGCGCGAGGCGCTCACTTTGGCCTGGTTCCACACACATGAGACACGCAGAAGGTATGGGACGACCAGTTCACTACGGAAAGCGAATTCGATCCTATATCCTATAGTCGTCTTCTTTGTTCGATAAATGCGCAGTGGAAAGGGATGCTAGTCGGCTCGGCGAAGTTGTAGGCCCCAATAGATCAGATCAAGAGTGATTCCTCACCTATCCTGTCAGGGGCCCAGTCGAACGCTCGAGTATAGATTCCCTATGCTCATGTGAACGGCCGGGGCCGGCCGGCCCGTAGATCTAAAAGGATCCATCCATAGGCCTGACCGGAAATCGTTTGTCCACGAACAAAACAAAAACAAAGTCAAAGTAGTAGTATAGTAGTCGTTCATGAGACCTCGAATTCCCACGTTCTAGCGTGCATTATGCCAGCTGGTCCCACCCCCATTGAGTCACCCTTCTTTTTTCTTTTATTTTTTGAATCGCTGCAGCAAGTCAGTTGCAAGGCGCTCAAGACCTGTTCGGACGTGAGCTGAGCTTCCAACAAGAAGATCCTACTACTGCTCATTCCAGCGGACGGACCGCTCCCCCTAGCTTTTGAGTTTCGCGTACTTCTTTTTCTCACCAGAATGCATGTGAAAATCAACTAACCGGCCGGTGGGTGATTCTGGTTCTATCTCCGCTTGATCCCAGTTTCCATTCCCCTTTCTTCAGGAGGTTAGGTTCGGGTCGGAGGGACGGGGCGGAGCGCTCCGTTGTTCACCGCTAGTTTATAGTACAAGTCTATCAGAAGTGGTTTCGGTTTTGTTTTAGTATGGTCCAGATCGTCGGAGCCCGGAGCCAGGTGATACCGCGATTGATTGAGCGGGGCGGGGAGGTGCGAGCTTCAACTCGAAACCCTTTCGGTCACTCGCATTAGGGCATTCCGATCGCTTCTCGTACTACTCCCTCGCCCCTGACTGGAAAGGAGACATACAACATAGTTAGTCGGCCCTATTCATTCCATTCCTGAAAGGAGCAAGCAGCAAGCAACGGCTTCAAAGCAACGAGCGGAGCTTCAAAAAAAGCGAAGCGAGCCAGCAAACGAAGGAGCAAGTGTAGGCGACCCCAAGGGAGCAAACGAAGGCTGAGAGCCATCTGGCTCGAAAGCCGGAGTGCGCAGGAGCGCACTGGAGTTTTCGGAGCTTGTTCCGGCCCCTATGTTGTAAGGGTGCGCTAGCGCGCCCTTCCGTCTGCCGTAGCGCGCTAGCCTTATCAATAGAAGGCGCGCGGGAGTTTTTAAGCTTGCTGCTATGCTATAAGTAGCGCGCTAGCGCGCGTACTCATCTTTTTTTTTTCTGAAAAAGAAAAAAAAAAGTCATTCAGACCGATCACGTCTCGAGTAGAATTGTCCAGTCTTGCCCCGGAGTCACGGTAGACCCTATTGAATGACAAAGGATAGACTAGACTGGACCACATTTACCAATGAATCCAGAGATTTCTCCGACATGGATCGATGTATCTCCAGAAGAGATAGATAGGTATATGTCTTTCTTTCGAAAAAAAAAGATGAAAAATAAGATTTAGATTATAATAAGAATAAGGAAAGAGTCTATATCCTATATCGATCATAGGATCACTCTATGAATAGGTCAATTCTCTGTGACCTCCCACCGTTCACGACATCCCTTGCTTCTCGCTGCGAACGGCTCCTCGGTGGAGGAGTAGAAGCGCTGGTCCCCTTCGGTCAAGTGCTTGTGCCTGCTGTTACCTACCGTAGGACCTCCGTCCCCGAAGCGAAGAAAGAGGAGCAGGAACAACAGGTTGTCCTCTCCCGGCCCAGTAGTTCCGCAACTACTACCGTGGTTGTTGCCAACGGGGATCCCCCATTCCGAAAGGTTACGGGGCCGGCCGTTAGGTCCAAAGTTGTATGCCACTGCTGTGGTGCCGATAGATTCACTACTTCAGCGCCGTTATCGGACATTGCAGGCTGAGCATCTATTTCTCGTATATCGCTCCACACCGAGAAGAGGGATGTGTACCTCCAGCAACAACAAGAATGGAACCATAGGCTCCTATGCTGGGAGCATTTCGGGGTATAGGTCTAACCACCCCAACTCCCCGTTTCTGGCATGCTATAGTTCTTATAGTCTCTCGACGACGGGAATGGGAGATTACCGGTAAGCCAGATGCTTCGCGAACCACCGGTACATTTCGTTGCACTTAAATCACCCTCGTGAGGAGGCGCACTCCGATACCATTGATGTCCAATAGCTTTGATAGTAATGGCTGGATCTACTACTACCTCGTCCATTGAGTATAACAGAGCAAATGATGGTATAGCAATGAACATCGGGATGATACTAGGAAATATGGTCCGAAGAATCTCGATAGTAGTTCCATGAACAATCCTTTGCGGGAAAGGATGAAATTCATAGTAGAAATGCCATAAAACGCGAACCAACATCCGTGATACGAAAACTAAAATAAGAATGAGGAAGAACAGGATATCGTGATGCAAGTCAATAATTCCTTGCATCATAGGTGTTGCTGCGTCTTGAGATCCTAATTGCCATGGTTCCGCAGCATCACAAGGAGCGACGATTGTGAGAAGCCATTCTAGAACAATCATGTGGTTTGGTGCATTCTTTGACAGTTCTGCTCTCCAACCAATAGAGAGACTTGCCCGAGGTGCGTGGCTTTTTCCCACTAAAGTCTGATGGGAGAATAGAATGAATGCATTGCATTCTTTTCGATACAGTACGGTAGACTGAACACCAACCCAATCTCGAATGGATAGAACGAAAAAACTACAAGCAACTACATCAACAAGCCCTATTCCTGAAGTGAACTCTAGTCGCGCTCACTCCGCTCATATACTACCACTATAGCCGTTCCCCCCCTTATGACGTATGCCCCTTCACGGGATGGGAGGTGACCTTCGCTACACTCGCCATTGGGCAACCTCCGGGCAGGTATCGGCTTGTTCTATTCTGATGTCATTTTTCTTCTTCTTCTTCTTAGATATATCGCGATCATAGAAAAGCAGAAAATCTCTAAAATATAAAATGGAAAACCAACAAGGAAGACAAACAAGTGGCATATTCAGAACAGACAACCGGTAGCTAGCAGTTCTGGTCTTACAGCTCTTCCTTTAGCAGCCAGACAGATGTGACCTTCTGAGTGCGTTAGTTCAGGTAAGGCAAGGTTAGCAAAGGCAGCTGTTGGTTGGGGTGCGAACTCGTAGCTGACGTTGGTTGTCTAAATCTGCCTCTTCCGCTTCTGTCTTTCTTTCGCCTTCTGCTTTACTTTACTAAACCCCGCAACCAGCTTTAGGGCAGGTGTGCGTTAGAGCTCGGACAACAGGAACATGGCATTAACGTTCCTAAGCTTCGGTAAGTCAGTTACGGAGAGGGCAGGGGTGAACCTCTTCTTTGACACATGGCCAAAATTTGCAGTTTGAGGGGAAGCGCAGACTGGACCTCTAAATAGGTTCCTCGGGTAACCAGCGAGGGGATAGGATCATCTCCGCTAGATCCATAAGGGGTCTTTCCCTAAACCACTTCTCGTTTTATGTTGAAGGTTGTTGAGATGGACTTTTTCGGTATGCTGCTTTAGCAACTGTTTAACATGTCGGACGATCTTCCCATCATTTTAGGTTGAAGTTGGTTGTAATGAAAGTGAAAGTGAAAGGATCTACTTCCTTTTTGGAAAAAGATCTCCGTTTTCTTGAGCTGGAGAGAAGGTTATACCTTTTCGAAGTGAAGGAGTAGGAGATCTATCTCCAATGTTGTACATCCGCGATGTGACCCAACTTTCACATAATGGATGCCGACTCCTTAGGAGAGGTCGTGTTTCAATAGTCTTAAGACAGCTCTACGGCTCTATTTGTAGAAAAGCGGGAGCATGCCTTAAGAGCTTGATCCTACTTGCATTCTTGTTCGATGGTACTCTCCGTCTAGTGTGGAAAGCCTGAATTTAGAACGGAGTTCTCATTCAATCATCCATGCAGGTTCGTCTACCAACGATGTGGTTTACACTCGACTATGTTCTAAGCGCTCTTGTAGGCAACATAGCGACTGAAGAAAGGCCACGGCGGGTGGTGTGCGAGCGCCGGAAGTGAGTCTATATAGTTTCTTCCCCTGGTTGTACATTGAACCTGGTGTGGTCATAAGACTGTAAGCGCACCTGAGCGCCTTGTCCCTCTAGCGATTTCTCGCTGGGGGGCTGAGTGGGCCATATCCCTCCCCTCACTGGTTAGATGAGAAGTTTGAAATAATCCTTCGGACAGGCGTCGTTGAGGTCTCTGAAGTCGATGCAGACCCTAATTTTTCTTTTTTTATTTTTCACCGGGACAATATTGGCCAACCAGGTAGGGTACTGGACTGGACTGATGAACCCAGCCTTGATAAGCTTGTCAACTTCGGCTTCAATTTGAGCTGCAAGTTCAGGCCGAGCGCGTCGTTGAGGCTGCTTTACGGGCCGCTTGCCATGTCGGATGGCCAGTTTGTGGACTGCGACCTTAGGATCAAGACCAGGCATCTCAAACTATGTCCAAGCAAAGACGTAACTATACTCCTTAAGGAAGGCTATGTACCTTCGTGCTTCGTCTTCCGAAAGGGATGCGCTTATAAAGGTTGGTCTAGGGTCTTCGTCCGTCCCCAGATTCACTTCCCGAAGTTCATCTACGGTAGCTTGACCACCTTCTTCGAACTCAGGAGGGGCTGGTCGCACTTCTTCCTCTTTCGACGGAGGTCTCTCTCCTTTCTCCGGATGAGGAGTCTTCTTCAGCGACGACCATATTTACTGTGGACGGGCCTTCGTCATCAGAGGGGCTCCGATAGCCCAGTCCCCTAGGCTTTGAATCGGAGCACCCATCTTCGTGTAGGACTTTTCTCTGAGAAGCCGTCAGCATGGCGTCAAAGGGGGCCATTTTGCTATTCCTGTGTTCTTCTTCTCAGGGTTGAGACCCACTTTCGCAAGCATCTGGCGAGTTTTTGTGCTGAAGTGAGTTTCCTTGGACGCATATCGCTGGTCCTCAACCTTTGTCTCCTCATCGCTTGGGGTCGGCCTGTCCATCTTCCCCATTGCGTGAAATTGGATGCTTTTGCTGCCTTTCCCTTTAGGTGAAACCGTCCATTTCTTGTAGGTCTCCACCACACTACTGAGGAATTCCTTAGTGGGAGAGTGTATCCTGGCTTGAGAGCCTCGGATGGGTCTACCGGTGTGAGCGCTCTAGCCCCTTCTTTTCTTTGGGACCGAGGGACATATCGGAAGGTCTTCTTTTGAGTATCGCTTCCTTTTGATGACTCCGAGCTTTCACCTTTGACCGCCTCTTTCTCCTTTTCGGTGTCTTTCGGCAAAACGGCTTTTATATAGAAGCGGGCATCCGCATAATAAGCTTCAGCCCCATTGAAGGGATCGTTGTCCGCCACTATGCGTCCTTGCCTACCTATCCACGGGTATTTGACGCATTGGTGGTAAGTGGATGGCACAATGTGATGATCGTGCATCCAGGGACGACCAAGAAGAGCGTTGTAAGATGTATCGACATCTATGACGAGGCAATGTATATTGTTTGATGTCGCTGGTCTTCAATCTGATCTTTCCCAAGGGGCGTTGCTCATTCTGATTGAACCCTTGGATGATGTAGTGGCTTGGTTGCAAGCGAGAGACCCGTATGCCTAGCTGTGCAAGCATTCTTTTTGGCATGAGGTTGATTGCAGATCCTCCATCGACCATAACTCGATAAACTTCTTCTCCACCGATTTTTCCTGTGATGAAGAGGGGACGGTTATGGTCGGCTGTTTCAGCCTGGAAATCGCTGTCATCGAAGGTGACAACGGTTAGACACTGTTCGGTGCTGTTGGAGGATTGCCTTTTCTTTCCTCGATTGGTTGTCTCTCCTTGGACCTCGTCAGAGAAGTCTTCCGGGTTTGAGAGGGCGTATATTAAAGACTGCCTGAGTTCCGGAGACATCTTCAGCGCATCGTAGACGCTTAGAAGCGATGGGATCTTCTTCAGATGGGCGAGGATTTCATACTTGACTTGTTCCTCCTCTCGTCGACTCGTTCTTTCTTGAGGACGCGATGTGGAAGCCTGGTTGGCGGCTGGCGGGACTACCCTTGGTGGGAGCCTCCTGCCAGACCTCAGGTCCATCTGACATACTTCTACTATAGCCTTTTCCTCGTCGGTTCGTGCAACCTTCCTTAGAGGTTTCATCTGAGATTTGCACCATGTTGGCTGTCACGAATTCATCAGGACCGTCATCGTCTTCATCTGGTCCCGAGATCTCCCCTTCGGCTACCCTCGGGTTAAGGAAGCTACTCAACTATTCAGGATCCGATCTGAAATAGCGGGCCCCTTCCACAAAGGTTTGTGCCATAGTGTCCCAGTCGGGTATCCGACGAGACGGTAGATTACAATACCAATCGAAGGCAAGCCCTTCTAGCGAGACTGGGAATTGCTTTAGACAAAGCGCGGAATTTTGAGCCGTTGTTCCGCATCTTTGTAAGAATTGCTCTAAGTGTGCGGCGGGATCCCCGAAGCCTCTAACTATTTTGAAGCTGGGTAACTGGTACCCTTATCGGAAAGGGTTCTTCGTCTACCTCCCCAGCGTATGGCGGGCTTATAGGGCGCAGGTCTCCGTTAGGCGGAGTATAGCGATGGCTTCATCCACCGGTCCTACCATGGCACGAGTTTCTTCGCGCCTTGGCCTTGAAATTTCGAGGCATCTTTCCCAAGACAAGAAGCGGCGTCGGATCCCGGGAAAAGGTCGGTAGTACGCCCAGAAGAATGTCGTAGCCATCGTGTCCCAATCGGCCACGGAGCGGGGAGGAATTGCCATATACCATTCAAGCGCATTTCCTTTCAGAGACAGAGGAAACTGCTTTAGAAGCAAGGCTTGATTGGTCGCCGAGTTTCCACAACGGGCCGTAAAATAGTTCAGATGCTCACGGGGGCACCCTTTTCCGGCGTACATGCAGAAGTTGGGGATGGTATAGCTGTCCGGATACCATTCACTATCAACCCATTCTGCGTACGGTGGCTGGTAATTAGCAAGGGCCTGAGCATGCTGCGCATCCGGCCCATCTCAAACTTTCCTAAGGCCCGCCTTTCTCCTGCTTTGAATGCCGGCCTATTTACGGGTCCACGGCCGTCTAAATCGACAGAGACCTTTACCTCATTCTCAGCCCCCCAACCAGTCTTGGGCTATTGCGACCTTAGCTCGACGTTCATCTTTCCGGTCTAGCTCAACGATGAGCTCTTTAGATGTTCAGTCTGTTCGGACGGATATGACGTTGCATGTCATCATCATGGGAACCTCATCATCGCTGGTATCCTCGGGTCCCGACAGATATCCGTCTGCAGGCTTAGAGCTTTGCCACCAATTCATTCATTATCATACTCTAATTAGAATGGCTTAATTGGTTTTGGTTTGGACTCTGCTCTCACTAACGTCGTAGAAAGCCATTCGTCAAGCGACCAAGCAATATGTGTCAATGTACTCTTTTGAAAAATTCCATCTTTCAAAAAGGAAATTCATTGTTCAGTACCGAGACTCAGTCAACTCGTAGTCAATTCTCCTTTCCTCGATGAACTGATGAACTCAAGTCCGGGCTGGGAACAAAAATACCATTAGATGTGGAGCGCGATAAAATCATTTCTCTCTCCAAGCTAGGAGGTTAAAGAGCTGTATTAATAGCTGCTTTAAGTCTTAGCTCTTTAGGAACGACCAGTAAGCGTAAACATCCGAAGGCGATTAAAGGTTATTAGTCGTATCATTTTCACCTTAGCTGATAACCTTGCTTCGCCAATCAAGCTAGAGCTATAAAGGGAAGGTTAAGAGAGTACAGGAGAATACTCCTGCTTTCCAGCTTTCAGGAAAGAAAGCAGTTCCTTCTCCCTAGCTAGCTCTTGCTATTAGTGCTCCTACAATAGCTTAACTAGCAGCATTAATAGCTCCGTAAAGAGCAGCTTTAAGAGCAGCTTCCTAACTAGCAGCTTTTATAGCTCTTTCATATTAAATACTAGCAGCTAAAGCTGCTTAAAGAGCTGTCTTACTAGCTGCTATCCTTGCTTCGCTAGTAGGCTAGTGAGGATAAGAGTAGTCAGGTCTAATACAGGAGAATACCTTCATCCCTTGCTTCTTTGAAAGGGCTTTCCTTTGAGTGAAGGCAGCATAAGTGCATGGGTCACATAGGCTTGAAAGTACCCGCTCGTGTCCTATTCAGTCAATTCCTTGTTTAGTCTTATTGTATCGGCCCCTTTCATTATTTCGGAAACCCACGCGAACACGCATCATCTCATCTCTTAAGATGTCTTATTTGGTCTGTGTTCTAGGCGGTGTCAATCTGTCGCTCCAGAAATAGGCTTGGTAAAGAATTGACTAACGGATCACTTAAGTAAGATAGGTGGAAGATGAAAATCACGCTATTCTTTTTATTCTAGTTTTTTTTTATTTGACTATTCCATGGTGATTCCCAGAAGCCACACCAAACCGCGGGCTCAATAAAGAAATCAATCTAGAAAGCTCATGTGGGATCCTAAAAAGGAGTCCCTGACCCCAGCCCCCCCCCCAAAAAAAAAAAGGAGATTATTATACAATCCGACCCCTCTTGGATGCTTTTCATACAATCACCTCTGCAGCAGCATGCAGATCCTTCTCATTCTACCCCTCCTATTCCAAATGAATATAGCATCACCAGATGGTACAACGAATAGACAAGCCCAGGCCGGAGAATAAGGAAGTTCCAACCTCTTTCTTTTTGCCGTTTTTAGAACGGTTCCGCCATGAATATAGAACAATGTAGCGCCGGCCCGATAGTCGCTGCCGAAACCAATATGAATGTTTCGTGCTGGAGCTTTTTGGGAGGATGAGAGGAGGCGCGGCAGGGATCTCGGTCGATCTGCCCCTCATTCAGTCGCTCCGCAGTAGAAGCAGAAGTTGACGTATCTGACCGATCTAATAAGGTACCGGTTGGGTCGGGTCGCGGTTCCTTCGCTAGCGCTTGGAAGCAAGCTACCCTCCTATCTATGGTCGATCAGTCTCTCATCATCTATCGTCGCATCACGCCCTGCCGGAGCGCCATGCAGAGCAGCAATGGCACGTCACTACCATGCGGACCAGACAGAAACCAAATAAGGCAAGGCGACTATATGATGCCGGTTCAGTATGTGTGCTCGGATGAAGGTTGCTACCGTAGCTGGCTCCCCTCAACGCTGATCTTCTCCCATTTTCGACAATGGATTGGATCGAAAATAACATAGATAGAGTCATATCAGCTTAGATTCTCTTCTCTAAGTTGAGGTTTTTTTTTAATAACCTGTGCCTGAAGAAGGTAAAGACTCAACAGGTTCAATGGGATTCTCGGAGGGAAGGAAGTATGGATTCAAATGTGGATGAGGGAATGAGTGGTCCCTCAGGAAGAGGAATGGAAGATTTATCAAGGGCTTAGTTTTTGTGATAAGACCTAATGTCAACATTAAAGGCTCGTATAGACCTCTGTTTCGTTTCGTATAGGCTTTCTACCAGTGCTCTATTAATAGTCTCTATCACTGACCGGTCTGGATCCTAGTAGTGTTGATGAAGCCGGGCTCCGTGGATCGTCGGTAGCCTCCCAAGTGCTCGTGTTTTTCACGGATTTATCCCGGCACCACCAGCTCCATCAAAGTTGGTTCAGATGATCCAGTAGATTTTTAGCAGCGGCAAGGCCAGTAGTTGCAGCCGTGGATTCTGTTGATTCAGCTCCATATCCTCCAGATTCGGAGGTTTGTAATCGCCCGGTTATGCCTTTGGTGATCCCAGAGAGGAAGAGACAGATGTCCCAGATGCTCCGTATGGTGTTACAGACAGAAACCTAGTTGCGGATGGAGACCCGGCTGCAGAGCCATAGGCGGAGGTACCATCCGCATAGGCAGCAGCATAAGTAAAGGCAGATAGAGACTCCTTCCCATTTATTTGAAGATCCAAAACCCCTTGCCTCCCATCTATCTGTTGGAGATCAAGGCCCAGTAGTGGACTCATCACCAGCATCATCTCGCTAAGTTCGAAATCCAGTCCCAGGTTTTTAAATAGATTATGGTTCGAAAGGACCAGGAAACCCCGTCCACCAGCAGTTTACCCCGCATAGGGATAGCAGGGGGTGCAGGGAACATCCAAGCCAAGACCCCTTTCAGTTCCTGTTGGGAACTCATCAGAGTGAGTTCCGTAGCCTCTACTGGATCCAGAAGCAGCAGTAGCAATTGTTTCAGTTGATCCGGTCGAGGAAACAGATTCACCAGCACCGCTCCGTGGGCTTCTATTCCTGTTCTAGAGCCAGTAGCATCCCTCGGGATAACTACCCACCCCGCATCTCACCTTTTTCCGACTTTCCCCCGCACGCACCCTTGTGTCCCTCAGAACAAGCCAACCCCCTCTCCCGGCTTTAGTAGTTAGGGCGAGTAGCTTCTCTTCTTTCGCTTCCTCTTCCTTTGGTCGAGTGAGCTTTCGCTTCCTTGCCGTATCCATAGTTGCAGCCTCTGCTTCTCCGCCCGGTACTTGAATTTCTTATTCGGTAGAAAAGGCTGCCTTCGCGAGCTTATTCATGAAGGGACATCGAGTGCAATCCGTTCCTCGCCCTCGTCCACTAGACATGCTACCTCGATTTTAGCGACCCATGCTTAAAAAAAAAGTGGGTCCCGTGCCGTGCCACCTAGCTCTGCATAGATTGGTCGGGTAGGTGTGCCGATTCACCCCTTCCCCAGGAATGGGGTCTCTGGCCTTTCTTTATCTCTGTGATGATACTACAAGGCAGGTTCTTGTGCCCGCTGTGTCCCTCCCTCGCTCTGTCCCCGACTCTTGTGAGCCTGGTGCCTTACTATTGGATTGGCGCCGTTGTTTGCCTGAGCCTGTGAAGCGGTAGAAACGATCGCTACCATCTTGCACTCAATCGAAAGGACCCTGCCTATTATACCAAAAGGGCTTCGATTGGCCCCGTGCATTAAAGATATCAGGGATGAGGGTTTCGATCAAGAAACCTGGCACTCCCGAGTGCTAGCCGACACACTACTTCCTATAGACAACCATAGCCATCGCTTCCTCTCCCACTTATTAATTAGGGCGAGCGAGCTATCGCTTCCTTCTCACCCAATCTGTTCTTAGTCCAACCCGGTTCTCACTCGGCGTTAACTAAGTAGGTCTCAGCCCTTCTTTCTCCGTGTCAGGTAGTTGCTCTCCCTCCCATATATGTGATATGCGCCAGCCGGCCCATAGACTCTACAACGGAGAATCATTGTATATAAGCGGCGTGGTAGGGGTCGCTGGAGCAAGGGGAGACCGGCATGTCCCCCTGGCCGTTGGGCGGAAGGGTGAGTCGACATGGCCCCCTCGATCGTGGGAAGGGGCGGGGGCAGAGGTAGGTGTATCAGTGTACTTATCATTCATTCATGCCGGAGTGGATGGACATGCCCGAAGCCCGTAAAGGCATAGAGGATAAAGAAATAAAAAGCATGGCTAAAATCATTTGAACTAAGCGGTCGCCCTTAACCAAAACCCAACCCAATGATAGGCGGCTGATTGAATCCTTTGATTACGATTGTAGACTTAATTCACTTAATTAATCGAATAATCCATTAATCGTCGCATCAAGCTGGGCTGGCCACTATGAATCCTTTCCTATTCTCCGTGTCCCTGCAGAGAAGCTTGTGAGATTTCTGGCCCGCCCTTTGGCAGTGATGTAAAGTACCATTGGATGGGCGGGCTACTATTTTTGCAGCTGAGGAGAATCAATACAGGGAGCGCAATTGAATGGATCTTCCTGCTGTTATTGAATGGGCAGAGTACTTTCTTTGTTCCTATTTTTTTTTTCAAAGCCTGAGGAGTAAGTCCTATTTTGTCTTGGTAGTAGTTTTACTAAGCGTTGATTAGCCGGCATAAAGTGACTAAGCCAACTAAGCCCCTATTTAGTAAGGGCTGCTTTCTTTCTGATTAGCCATGGCCGGCTAGCAAGCCACTAAGGAATTGGTTCTGCATTGGGCTCAAAAAAGAGTGTGTTTCTTCAGGCATGTGGGCGTATCTTAGCTCCTTCGCATGCTACTTACGATGCCCTCTCTCATGCAATGCGATCGTAGCACTATATTGCATAGCGGAAAGCAAGGTCTCGGACATAGGAAGAAAAGACCCATTCCCATAGCTCCTGCGCTAAGGCAAGCAAGAGAAGAACTACATAAGGAAGAAGAGAGAGCAACTACAATAAGCCGAAGGAGAAGAGTAGACAACACTCTCTCCTACTATTTTAAGGAAAGAGCTACTCAGCCATCGACAAAGGAATACCTCAATTGACCTCATTCATTGACCCAAAACCATTTTAGAAAGTACCAATAGGGTCAAGGCAATCATCCGAGCGACTTCCAACTTGCGATCTATATACGTCATTTTTTAGATCTTTCGCAGGTTATTCATCTTTCACTGCGGATTGATCCTTCGGGCCAGCTCTCCCCGAAGACCCGCCCGTGCTGTCTCCCCACCATTTGCTAGTAACGTAACGGACCTCCCCAAAGAATCTACAATGCAGTAACTTCCATAACGGCTCAGCACTGCATGTTACAAGCACCCGTCGATCCAGTGACGACTTGCGACAAAACCACCAGTTTTCCCAGTAACTGTACCCGAGAACTCTGGAACAGCCAATTAGACTTCCTGCTTTGTAGCGTGATTGTATGCTTGCCACTGTTCAATGACTCGCGATTGGCGGAAAGGCATCAGTCGGTATCGGGGAGATTCCGATTCAACGTCAGTATATTGTTGGCCCTGTCCTCGTTGTTTATGCCATATATAAAATGCACCTAACACCTAGGGAACATGGGAGGTAAGAACATAGCTACTAAGCCTTCGCTTCATTTCTAATGACTCGAGCTCGGACAACTCGGTAAACTGAACCCGCTCTTGGGAGGGGAACAACAGCTGGAAACGGCTGCTAATACCCAAGTTAAGGAGCAACAACCGGCCAAGTCAATTTCATAAAAATGATAAACTGATTCGACTGGACGCTCCTGTTGCCTTTATCGTTGCGTGCTCTATTACTGCTTTCTCAGATGCTGGTGTGGCTGCTTCAGTCCTTGCCACCTTTCCCGTCTCCTCTCTAGCCGTCTTTACATCTGCCAGAATCAGGTCATCGACCCAATTCAGGCATTTATGGTGGTGGACATACTCGATTGGAATGGGAAGAACTACTCATCCAACGAGTTGGGCATACCTCTTAGCAGTCCCCTAAAACCGGTACTAATGAATCTATAGTTCTCAAATTTTCATGTATGTATGGGCCGGAGGGGTTTAAAAGGAAGTCTTTCGGGAAGGAGGGACTGAGAATGCGATCAATTGCTTTTGTTTCCTCCTGCTGCAGCAGGGATTGAAACTCTTTTGTCCTCTTAAAAAAACGACCTTTTTTTTTCTCCCATTCCTCCAAACCCACAACATTAACCTTATAGGATACCTATTTAAATGTACCCATAACAACCTTGACTCATAAGCTATGGCATGCAGGTAGAACCATACCTAGACCTAACGACCTAGATATTTCATAAAGAGCTATTTCTATTGAGTTACCAAGCCCACCGAGATCTATTTCAGTATTCGAAACACTACCGGTGCCATGCTCAAAAACGCATATAAGACTTATCCTTGATGTGTTGGTGGGTTGTTCCCGTATGTATCAAGTCGGTGACTGATAGGTAGGAGATCTCGTATATATCTGGATAGATAACTATAGGGAGTAGTGAGTGTGCATTCATTCATGTACAAAGGTTTAGGTTATCTAGGTAGTATGGTGGTTCTCAACCCGGTGGGCTTGTCCCTGTTGCTGTTACAAACTCTGTACGTAGTGCTTCCTCTCCAAGCAAACGTAGGCTGAAAAGCCGTAGTGCGCTAGCCGGTCGAGCGAGTGTAAACTTTCATGGATGATAGAGGTGGTGTGGGACCTCACGATAAGATTGAGGATCATGCTGAGAAAGAATAGTAGAGAAGCAGTAATAGTCATGAAGATAAACTGGTGGCTTACTTACCCGAGTAGAGTTACGAGGAGACTCAGTTTGAACGTCGGTGGTAGGACCATCAGATAGAGCAGGCACCTCAGAAGAGACCGTAGCAGTAGGCGTAGATAAAGATCCTGTATCAAGGTTATCAGGAAACAGTTCAACAGAGCAATCAGTAAAGAATGATGAAGTGGGGATAGATGGTAGGTGAAACTCGGGCATGGAGGAGAACATTTTTTGTTCCCAAAAGATGACATGTTGAGAAATGCGAAGTCGTTTGGAGAGTGGATCCCAACACCTATAGCCTTTGTGTTCAATCCCATAACCCAAGAAGCAACCCTTAATCGAGTAGGGCGAGCTCGATGCTCTAACTTGGTCCGTTCATGTGGTTGAAGGAGGACGAAGCAAGCACAAAAGGAAAGAGCTTTTACGAGGACAGAAGCAGGGATTAACATCGAATAACATAGTGAGCGGACTAACCCGGAGAGAGATTCAACCGCTAAAGAAAGCTAGCACCGGGGGTCGTTACCCACTTAGTGATAGGTAGAGACAGGCTAATTCACAAGAGAGCTTGAAGCTAATAAACTGCTTTGTCGGGCCGGGGAGTATGGGATTCCCGTCCTCAGTTGTGCTAGGTCTGGTTAAACCCATCCGTTGAGGTCTGTTATGGTAAAGATTGAAATAGAGGGGCCTGCCTTGCTCTGGTATACTGCCAAGTTGAATGATGATGCTACGTCGTGTGCTTACTCACCTTCGGCGACCCTAGGGAAGACAACTCAAAAAGTAAGGATTAAATCGTGCTCTCCTTGCTAGCTTAACACGACCCAAGAAGAAGAATATGAGTGGGATAAACAAAGAAAAGCTTGTGATTGGAGTGAAGGATAGAGGCTAATTACAGTCATAAACCAGCTACTAAGTCTCCGTTGAGAATTCACGCTTTTTCATTCACTATCTCCTATGTTTCAAACTTTGTTAGATCGCTCCTTTCGTTCCCTCCATTCGAAAGAGTACGCGAGATAGCCCTAAAGAAAAGAAGCAGCAGTTGTTCTTCCCGTTCTCGCCTCAAGCAAAGCAAGCTCTAGTGGTAGGGTGCTTTCCAGGTCACACTTTAGTCTTTTTCATCGACATAGTCAGAATCAATGGATGTTGCAAAGGCAAAACGAAGGACCTTAGTCAGCTGAAGTAGTATATGGAACAAGTTTTTGTTAAGCGAGCGGAGTTTTCACTAAAACCTCTTTCTTAGCCCCTTGGTATAAGGTAAGCAAACTCCGGCTTGGGTACTAGAAAAGGAAGGAATAGATTGATATCCCTTTCTTTGCTTAGTTTTATGTTCGTATATTATAACATAATTCAAAGATGTTATCCCCCATCTGAAAGTATATTGAAACAAAGATACATCCTAACTCTCAGTCTGACATCTAATGACATTAGGGTCGTCGACTTCACAGAGAGAAGAAGTACCAGTACTCCCCACTTGGAAAGACAACGGATCCTCAACAATAACAATTCTCACCAAGTCATATAAAAATCGTAACACACCGTATTGAAAGATCATTATATAGTTGCTTTCGAGAACAGTGTATACCCAAGGGTATGACTTGCGGTTTCAGTAAAGACTCAAAGTCCAGACTGTAATCGAACTGCACAGAACCTACACCGGCACACCCGCCGGAAAGCCCGAAATTGCCATCGCAAGAAGCACGAACGGGCACAGAAGCTATAGGCACAAGAAAAAGAAAGTACTCGCGAGCGTAGTTGTAAGAGCGTAAAGCAACTCGAACAAAGGGGGAGGAAGATCTGTTTATGTTAAGGGCCTGGGTATGTTCTCTCGCCCACCCAGTAAGATCGATAGCATGAGGTTTGGGCTTGTTCTCACTAAGAATGAGGTACGTAGTGTCAACGGGGATCTTTAGTGGGTCGAGTGCCTTTCATAGAAGAGGTTATCAAGATGGTTAGGATGAGGAAGTGCCTTTGGGCATCGTACTTTACTAGAAATCCATGAACAGCACTCCGGGATGGCCTTGATCTTGCTACTAATTCTTACTTAAAGTCCGGCTGTCCTGCTCTACCGGGGTGAAGAGCTTCTTTTATAGAACAAGGTCGTTTACCACTAACAGGACCCCGGGGGGAGGGTGTTAAGAAGGGCTCGTGCGCTATAGCAAGACTTGAGAAGACCCAAATCCCGGATTGCATTTTTTTCTTACTAAGACTAAGAGTCGTGGTTCTATGCTGATTCGTTTGGAGCTCCTAGTAGCCCTTCCCGTGCATTGCCATTCTTGCTCTTGGTTGGGTACGCCTCCCAGGGGATGTCTGCCTTAGTGGCTGAATGTTGGATCGTGTTCTAAGTCTTCTTCCTAGCGGCCTGGCTCTATGCTTGCTTGCTCGATAGGAGGCTGAGGCTCGTGCGTTAAGGTTTAGGTGTGAAGATCGATAAGATGAGGAGGGGGGTGCGTTCTCAGAGAGAGAGAGGGAATCATCTATCCAATTCCTATGTTCACAGAGGGGCTAAAAAAAGAGAGTGAGTGAAAAGAATGCACTACATGGATGCTATTTGGACCCTACGAAAGTTAGCCCCGAACTGGTCCGTACCAAGCAAGAAGATTGGCTTCATTTGCCATCAGAAGAAGCTCATGTTGGAAAGCAAGCATGTGCAAGAACCAATCAGGATCCGCGGGACCTTCCTGGATGGATTGACCTACAACTGATTGAAAAAGGCCCTTTCTCACTGACTTCTTCCTTCATTCGGAGAAGTCATCAGGAATAGAACCAGTGGAAAGTCGTATGCAGAAGAGAAGTGCAAAATAGGCAAAGACGAAGACTTTGGAAGCGAAAGATGCACCGATTGACGCCCAGCTGCTGTTTATTGAGCTCAAAGTGGATGAGAGAGAGGCTTTTCCATGTCCAACTGCCAGCGATTGAGAGAAAGATTTCTCCTAGTAAATGCAACCGAACTCCTCTGTTTATGGTAGAAAACAAACGTCCTTCTCGTGAACCTACATGACTTGGAGCTTAATCTCGATCTCAATCTAGACATTAAGTGCCCGGTCTTCAATCGATTGCACCGTCTTGATCAAGTAATTAAGAGATGAGACTAGAGTCTTCTTTCTTGCTAGGCGGATTAATGTTGTCAATAGTATGTTTCACAAATCATTAATCTGATTCTTACTTACTGAAACTCCTTCGCTTTTGGCTCTTCTCGGGAAGGGCTGGTCTGCTTGGGTAGCTCTATTCCAAAGCGTAGCTGAAGCACCTTTTTGGGGCTAGGCATAAAAGCTTTCGCGGAATAGGAATAGCGAATGCAGGCACAAGATAAAGGGTTATTTTCCTTCTGGGATGAATTCTGACAGCTCTTGCCGGGACGTTTTCTAACTTTAGGAGCACTGGCTAATTCCATCGAGTAGGTCTTTTGTCTAGATCTTCTCTTTCTCTTTCTCACCCATACCACCCTATTTAGATTTAAGTGCACCGCTTGCTTTCTTTCAGAACCTCGCCTTTGAGAAGCGGGTTGTCTTTCGTCGGACTTATATATATATATACCCGAAAGTTCGGTTAGAGCTAGCAGCTTACCCTATTGAACTTTTGAGGTTAACCTAACCGGCAACAGAAAGATGCCCTGCCCTTCTAATTGAAAGCGGGAAGCCGCGAGCGATGACTTATTCTCCTACGTAAATAGCTTTTGGAAATCTTACCCTTTTCTTTTATTTTATGTCCATCCGCAAAATAAAATAATTAAAAAGTGTGATTTTAATTAACACCCAACCTTCGACACAGGATAAAGGTCTCCTCTTTCTTCGCTTCGGGGACGGAGGTCCTACGGTAGGTAACAGCAGGCACAAGCAACTTGAGTTAGGGAGGCCCCTCTGTAACTTAATTAAGGAGGTAGGCGGCTTATCAACTTGACCTTACCCATAGAATGAAGCCCTAGCTCCAAGATTAAAGTTTGAATCAGAGAAAAAAGTCTATTAACGAAAAACGGCTTTTGATCGGTCCCTGAAAAGCGTGATGTGGCTTAAAAGCCCCGCTATTGGCTTTCTCAGCCTTTGTTTCAGCGGATTCTTCCGATTAAGCAGATGGCACTTCTTCCTCACCCTTGGAACCGACCGAGGTCCTATCCTTCCCTGTAATGAGACGAAGGAAGCGAAGCGGGCTGCTTGTCTTGCCTCGAGCCCATAGAGAGAGGTACTGCTCTGGACTAGGATGGTGCTGCTCTGCTTAAAACTAGGCTAGGAAATGGGCCTCCCCCTCTACTCTAGGGTGCTTACACATTCTCTGAAAAAGGAGAAGACATTTATATTATTATTATTATTAACGGGATGGAATCTTACTTTCTGGGCTCTCAGAGTAGTGTACTCGCTACTGACTTGGTGAGCGAATGCTTACCTCAGATCAGACTGGGACTTAGGTTACCTATTTACTCAAACTGTGAATCCTCATAAGAGGAAAGCTTTTTGATCAATAGAACAGGAAGAGGAGATGCGCTAAAATACAGAGAGGAACGTGGCTCTCTAACCGCTAGTTTCTTACTTCTCAGGTATCTTTGCCACGGGAAGTCCCAGAACAAGGTTTCTATACAGATCTTTGGCCATAGAATGGGTTTACCCGTCTTGAGGCATCCCTTGATCTGCTTGCTCCGCCCAAGCTCTATAGGAAATCCAATAGCAATGGCAAGATCAACTACTGAAGGGGCACCCTAAATCTAAAGGCTTTGTTGGCATGACTCCAGGAATTGATCTGAAATAGTAGCCTGCTGACCAAAATGCCTATGATAAAAGAGGTGCTAGCTAGTTTACTTGCCTACTTCTTAGAGCGAGTACGTAATCCCCGGAGTTTTTGGCTCTATCAGCAGAAGAGGAGATCCTTCGTCCAGGAGTCCATCTCTATCTCGGTCTGGGTAATAGTTATACAGTACCTACTGAGTGGAGGGCTCAGCGAAGCTCGTTGTTTAGTAGTCTTTCCATTCCAAAAAGGAATGGTTATGCGGTCGCAGTGACCTTAGCTTAGCGGGCCTACAAGAAAAAGAAATCCGTACCATAACATTAGTCCTTTTAGGATCCATTTCGTTATGATTCTTTCGAGGTCGCGGAAGAACCTGAAGTTGTATCTCTCAGCGTCTCTTACGAGAATGAGTTGATGGCCAGGCACCTATCGCCTTGTCTGTTTTGCATGCAATAATGGTGAATTCGACTTATTAACTCTAACAAGTAAGCAATTAAACTTCTCCTCACCCTGATCGTAGGGACACGCAGGCGCTAACCGATCGACCGATCTGCACCCCTCCCCTCTCTTTACTTCCCCGAGTCCCTCATTGAGCTGTTGCTCCCCGGGAACACGAAGATTATACATCAACCAACCCCTTACTATAACCAGTCTCATCTCTCTGCTCTAGGAGCCAAGATTAGGATTATTTACCCCGATCGTGTGTAACAAGAGATAGAGATAGAAGCAGCTAAGTCTCTTACACACCGGGGAAGCTCCTGACGGAATGGATTTTCCGGATGGGGAAGGTCACATTTACCTGTTTGACGGAGGAGACCGGAAGACCTCTTAATTGTGGGCATCGTATGGATCTGCTGAAGGAGAATAGGCCTCAGATCTTCACTAAATGAGTAAGTTGCAAGATTGGGCCTCCTCGATAGAAGCACTTTCTTAAACAAAGGATTAACAAAGAAGGGGGAAAAAACTAGCCTATTGGAGTGGAGTGGAGGGCTGATACGATAATAGCCCTTTAGCTCTTATGCTCGTTATCCCAGGCAATATGATATGCTTAGCGCTAGAAAGACGAAATGCAATTTGAGGAGCTCACCTAGACCCTATTGTCTGTATGGACCGCTACTATGGACTTCTTACTTACTAAGTGGTAGAACCCAGCGTCTTTTCTCCTCCGCATTCGCTCTGGAATATTCTAGTTTGGGAGGAAATAGATTCTATTAGGTAGCAAAAAGGTTTGAAGTTAGAATTGTACAATGTTATTACTTCATCCGCTGTGAATGAATAGGCTGAAGGAATCGGATCTTGTCTCTTTTAATCTGCTTTTAAGGCAGGAAGCAAGAACTCTAAACTATCTCTTTAGGTAGCGAAGCCCCATTCGTTCCCTGGGTGAAGGAGCAGTAGAATCAGTCCTTGCTTTCTTTCCATAGCAGCTGGGAGCGCAGAGAGTAGCCAACCCAGTCAGCCAGTCCAGTAGCACGGTCCTGCAAGCCAACGGTTGACCAAGCTTGTGTAGGAGCTGGTTCACTGAGCATTAGCAAAGAGACGCCTTCTTAAAGGATCCATTTCTTGTGTCATTCTCCTGTCTTTTTCCGGCTGGAGCATCAGCAGCGCTTCTAAAGCATTAGATGTAGCAAGGAGTGAGTTCAACTGGATTGACTGCCCCCCTTCCGGCAGTCTATTCAACAGATCGCGCACATCATTCCGGATTTGTAGCAGGCAGCTCCTCTGATTGACTGGCATTTCTTGACAAATGAGACGGTTTCTTTCCATATCTCCCAGCATACTATTGCCGGTAGCGCTGCCCATACTCTTAGTTCCAGCGTACTTTGGAGCCCCTCCGCTCTTGCAGGGTCGATCCACTTGTTCAGCAGTAAGGTTCTTATTTGATCTAGATCCTGATCTTTAGGGGCGCCAAAATTTCCTGACGGAATGTACAGCCGAGCCGAAGAAGAGATGGAGTCTTCCGATTCTGATTTGCAGAGAGGGTCCATTGAACTTTCGGTCCCTTTTGGGAGAACATGAAAGATACCAGATCCTGCCCCAATTCAGATCTGTGTGGGTTTGGGTGCCGTGCAGGAAGGAAATGACCTTCACCTTGCTGCTATAGCTAATGATCTTGTTTTCCGGGCGTTCCTCCTCTTTCTTATTCCTCTTCCTCCAGATCGCCCCCCGCATAGGCCTCTCCAAGATCTCTGCATCTCTGTCACTTCTGGTTTTGAGGGTCAAGATGAATCGGGAGCTGTAAACTCTGCTTCAGTTTTTTTTTTTTTTTTTGCTTCATTCTCTGCTAGCGTTAAGATATTCTTCTCTTCCACTTCTGTGTTATAAGCTCTGCCAGTCATGCTGTTCTCTTCCGAGGCGGTTTGCAATTTCACGAATTCGTCCCCGCCCCGGTAATCCATTTCTGCTTCTGGCTCTATTCTTCAAAATCGGAGACCAGCTCCATTTGCAATGTCTTTCTGATTCATCGAAGGGCAATATTTGCTGAGTAGAATTTCCTTCCAAAGACCCTTCTGTTCCGTAATTAGTCTCCAGTACTGCTTGGCTTGACTTGCCCTGAAACCATTCCTGATATGCAGACCTCCTGCATCTCTCGGTTGAATGACTTCTTCCCATTTCACCAGGGAGAATTTCCTCCGTGGCCCTGACTTCCCACCCTCCGTCATTTCCTGATCATCTTATTTCATTCTTCTTGCCTTTGGGAATCGCTAGCAGGGAAGCTCTTTAGACTGGCATGTTAGAGTCGATTTGATTAGCTTGACCCTTCCTGCAAAGGACAACCATCTATCTGTTGGACCAGCAGTGAATCTTTCTTCGAATCTTATTCAACCCAGTCCTTTTTCTTGAACTCCTTATAATGGATGGGGATTCCAAGGTGCTGGATCGGTTCCTTAGAGTCAAAAATGAGCTTGCCGAACCTTCTAGTTTCCTCTGAGTTGCGGGATAAATTGCTCTTTCTTATTGATTTTTACCGCTTCACAGAAAAGGTTTATAGCCTAAAGAACCTAGCCTCAGACTCGCTCGCTTCCCCCATGAGAATGATGTCATCCGCGTACTGTCCGTGGTTAATTGCTTGAACATTTGGGGCGAGTTTCACACCTGTTGATTGGCCTAGGCTTATACCCTGGTTCAGATACTTGCTGATAGAATCTGCGATAAGAATGAACAAATAGGGGACAGTGGGCATCCTTGCCTGAGTCCACGACTCGCCTTGAAGAAATCTGACGGTCTGCCGTTGATGGGGAAATCCAAGGCCCGTTGATAATGCTTTGATCCAGTTTACCATTTCTCGGGAGAAGCAAAATTTGAGGAGAGTTATGAATAAGAACGCGTGGTTCAAACGATCATAGGCGTTTGCCATGTCAAGTTGAACCAGTCTCTCTGTCTCCCAATGTAGGCTGAGTGGACAGCTTCTTTAAGCTTGAGCGAAGATTTTTCTCCCGAATGAACGCGGCCTGTTCCTGCGAAACAGTCCTGTCCATGATTCTCTGGATTCTATTGGCAATCCTTGTTGGCTGAGATTTGTTTATTACACACAGAAATTGGCCTGAATCTAGATAGTCGGTTGGGACTGACCTCTTTTGGAATTCAAGTGAGGAAAGTACTATTGGCCCCTCATCTGACCAGTTTTCCTGAGATTCTCCACGTGAGTTAGCAGATCGGCCTCGATCCGCCGCCAGAATTCCCGAAAAAGATTGGGAAACCGGCCTTTTCCCATTTTTTAAAACAAAAAAACAAATGGAAACAAAAGAAAAAAGAAATGTAGCCGGGGATGGTGCTGCCATGCTTCTTCTATGAGTTTTATACTATATTGGGGCATACTTTAATAGTCCAATACTCCAGGCTAATGGCACTAAGTCAAGTCAGGTGCTAGCCTAGCTCTTCCAGTACGACGAATGCTTTCCTTAACAAGGGGATACTATAATAAAAGAGTATTTGCGTCTTATACACTTCATTTGTTCTCCCCTATCGACAGATGAGAGACTTGAAGGGACAGATGCGAGCGGCAAGGGCTTAAAGAAGCGACCAGCTCAAGCGATTGAGAGAGCTCGACCTTTGCGACAGATTCAAAAAGAAAGAATCCAGATGGAGCATTTTCGACCGAGTGGGACATAAAAAGAGTTATAACAAATCGAATTGACAAAAGACGAGACCTCACTCCTTTTTAGGGCGGAGTGCCATCTCATCTCAAAAAGTCATTTTCCTATCTTTCCCCGTCTTTTGAGACGTCACTAATAAAATAGAGAAAAAAATGCAAAAATTTCATCTACCCTGGGATTTTTGGAATTAAAGGTTTTTATTAGCGGAGGGGATTCGACAAATTAAAAAAAATAAAATAAAAAGCATCCCCCCGCTTTTTTACGTAACCCATTTTAGGAATGAGAGGTCTCAACAAATAAGGTTTTTCGCATCTCCCCCGGTAACCCCCTGCTTCGCCGCTTTTTATGAGGGAAGTTGAATCTTTTTTTTTTTGGCACCATCCCTGGTTCATACCGGGAGGTGGGGTGGTTCTCACCACCCGCACACCAGAGCGCAGTTTAGCGAAGTGTTCATTAATTGTAGCTTTCTATTTTTTGCATTAATGTAATATTATGTTTTATTTGGTGTGGTGCCACAGTGGCAACCACGAGGGTTCTTCGGAATATCTCGTGGTCTCCCACGATCTCTACCTCTGTCGGTGTTGGCCTTCCAATGCTGATGGATGTAGGAGATGTCTGATGTGAGAAGTCGGACGCCGTCCCTCGGTCATCCTGAGATGATCGTTTAGGAGAGTTGAATCTAAGGCATAATCTCTTTTTCTTGCGTAGTAACATTATCATGAATAATATGTTTACCAGCGCATTAGAAAGGGTGCCTATAGTTTCATGGCGGAGGGCCTTTGAAAGCCCTCGATGGCTAAAAGAACTCCTTTTAAGGGTCGTTCATCTCCGGTCGTCTATCAGTGGAGACTAGCGTTGCGGCTTACCTGTTTGCAAAGTCGGTGTTGAGATTAAAGCGTTCATCGGGCATTCTGTTCACTGCGCTTTTTTTAAAGCAGTGTGCTGTATCTCTTCAGAGGTATTACGGTATGGAGCTACCCTTACCGAAAGAGTGCACCAAACCTATGGTTTCACTATCGAGGGACGGCCTACCACGAATCATTCCTTCTTTTCATAGGAGAGTCATAAAGATGAAGGATGATCAATCAGATAGGCTGGTCAAGATGTATTTGTCTTGGTTCTCGTTGGGAAGATGTGTCACTGTTATGAAGAGAGTTACTAGTGACACCTTCACTCCGATTACCAAGTTCAATGATCATCTGCCAGGAGTACTAGAGGTGTGTTCCGAGGTAGAAAAGAAACAAATTTTTTAACACTCGTATCTAAGTACTTTCTCTTTGTCCGTAATATGCCTGTTTATCAGGGCATGTCATGGGCTCCCACCTGGAAGTCATTACCGAATCCGTTTATTGACCCTAAAACAGGTAAGAAACACTATTCCTGTTTTATGTCATTATGGATGGAATTGACGGCCTTCTACAGGCACTATCGTGCCGAGGGGCGTTCGAAGATCTAAATGGGCAATTGCTCCAAGATCTAGAACCTCTGTGTCCTGGTGCTATCCTCAGCCGGGTGGCCTCGGTAGCCGCGGGAGCGGGCAAGAGACGGCTGTTCATCATAGGCAACTACGTGAAGCAGCGATTGTTGCGCCCTTATCATGACGGGTCGATGAGTATATTGCGTCGGCTCGTCAACGATGGGACCTATGATCAGACGAAACCCCTCAGATGGGTAACAGGCTTCAAGAATGTATATAGTTTTGACTTGAAGTCTGCCACGGATAGGTGGCCTAGGATGGTCATCTATTCAATCCTATCTGAGTTGTTTGGTCATCAGGTGGCTTCCGCTGTCGTTGATACAGGTTTGGGAATGTGTGAACTTAGTCTAGTTCCCCCGCTTGTTAGACGAGATAACATTATTATCTATAGTGTCGGCCAACCCCTTGGATACCATGCATCATGGCCCCTATTCACGTTATCACATCACATGATAATGTGGCTAGCAGCAGAGCGGGTTTATCCCAAGAAGGTGTTTAGGGCCTATGCTATCCTTGGCGACGATGTCGTCATTGCATATAGTAAGGTTGCCGACGAGTACCAACGGATTCTTAGCGCCTTGGAGGTGGAAGTGTCTGCCTCCAAATCATTAATATCTAAATCTGGCGCATTTGAGTTCGCCAAAAGGTTCTTCGTGAAGCGAGGTAAGGTGGACCTGTCACCAGTGTCCCTCCAATCCTTGCTTTTATGTCGAACTACCTTAGGGCTAGCGACCGTCCGCAACACTTATAATATAAAGAATTTAAATGTGTTGTTGCGACTTGGCGGTGCTGGTTATAGGGTGTTGGCGAAGCCTCATCATCTTCTTTCGGGAAGATGGAAGCGTCTTGCAGTGTATCTAGGCAAACCTGACACTAGCAGTCCCCTTATTTTTTAGTTTTGGTTGGGGGGTGGACTGCCTCTCAACCCTTACTTGAAAGGAAGGCTGGTGGACTGGCTCCGGCATAAAGTCGCACCCAAGGATATCTGTCCTCCAATCTGGGACGATTCTCCTCGTGGTGAGGGCCTTATGCAGGGGTGGGAAAGTGAGTTAATGGAGCGTACGGTCGTCCGGGGTTGGATGACTAAGTGGCTTAATTGGCTTCATTGGTACCATAGTGTTGCTCTAAATCCTTCAGTTGCTATCACCGACCTTCTTGAGTTCCCGATTGTCGAGCGCTCCTGGAAGCGCCGGCCTGTAGATCCAAAAATCCAGAGGTTCGGACTTACATGGAGACTCTATGAAAGGGCTCGAAAGGGACTTGATTCTACCCATTAATACAACTATAGCACAAGATCGCCTTTTCAATCTAGAAAAAGATGGGGTTTGAACCCTAGAACTCCCTCCTACGAGTCAGAATCAAAGGCCATAAAACGTCTAAAAACGGGCATAGCAACAACCTACCGCTACAGATACCGACTAGTTCGCCTTCAAGCTGCCATCCTGGAAGAAGGAATTGAATCGACCAATCAACCAATCTCAGGTTCACGCCTGAAAGCCAAAGCTGGGCTGACTTCAGAGCCCGGTCAGTCCTCTTCTCTTGTTCGAGAATGCCCTGCTTTTGGCTCCTCTTTCCTCGCGCTCACGCGTGAGCCAATCTTTCTTCCTCTCCCTTTGCCCTAACATAGTAATGGGCGAATCTTGCGCTTTCCTCTCGTCTGAGTTCTTTCTTTTTCTTTTGAGTTCTTCCGGGAGAGCGAAGCGAAGGAGGTTCAAAGCTTGCTGACTAGGCAAGGAACGAAGGAGGCGAAAGACAACTCGCCCTACTAATCGATAAGGAAATCCGAGGAGGCGAGACTGAAAAGGAAAGGAAAATAGAATTCGTAGTGAGAAAGAAAAAGAATGAGTAGGGCTGTGACAGTGTGGATCGTCGCAGTATAGGTTTTCCATCATTTGGCCTACCCGGCCCTGTTCTGTACCCTTTCAGCAGGAGGCCAGGCAATAAGAGTAGTCTCGGCAGACTTCTTCCACCTCGATAGTTCATAGTGTAACAATAGCAAGTCGCCTTGACCCTACAAAGAAAACGAAAGGGATGCAAGCAAGGAATCAGCTCCGGCTCGACCCAATTTCACAATATCAATAAAGTGAGGGCTTTCCGGACCTTCTCCACCTCCCTTTTTCTTTTTTTCCATGCTCTCTCTATGCTATGGTCTTCTCAATTGCCTAGTCTCGGTTCAAAGACAGTGGAAGGATCCATCCATCGCATCGGCCTTTCTATCTCCACAGCGCTGACCTGCACTTTCTAGTTCACCGATCTTACGAGTCTGATTTGGCTCTCTATTGTCCACTAAGGAAACGCCAAACAACTCCACTGCGACTGAGCAATCTCATTGATCTGACTGACCTTCCTACTCAGTATGGAAGGACTCTTGACTGACTCTGAGACTGAGTCTTCTGACTTGGATTGGTATACTGGGGTAAATTCCACCCGCGCTTTCAAAAAAGAAAAAAGGAAAGATATAGGGGCTCTCATCTTTTTGTCGAAATCTCTATGAGCCTCTTGATGTCATTCGAGTGTTGAGCCATCGACAACTCGAACTAAACCAATACCAATGACACAGTAATCACGATCAACCACTTTCCCTACAACACAGCTCTCATGGTAACGCCATATGGTGCTAACGGTTCGGCGCCTCGTTACTTCTTCTTCTTAGGACCTTCAATCAAGATTTTCCTTGCAAGCCGATTCCCCAGCTCCTGAATAGGTGCTGCAAATCTTAATGTATGGAAGACTACCTGCGACTATATTGAGGAGTAAGGAAAGGGCTTCCATGACAATGAGGTCATTCTAGCATGGGCTTGGGCTTGCTTTGATGATGGGTAGGCTTGTTGTGCTTTGGCCCTTCTGTGGGCTTTCATCGAGGAAAGCAGGCTTGATAGGCCCAAGTCTTCATTTGTAGGACTTTCTTTGATGGTTCATGTAGGCTTGGGTCTTTCATTCGGGCCCTATTGGGGCACCCTGTGGGCCAATGCGTATAAGCTTGGGCTTTCTTAACGTGGCTCATTTGACGACTCAGTACATGGATGTCACGAGTCTATTGGCGTAGAATATGGAATCTTTTCTACGTAAGCTGGTTGTGCAAAGTTTGTTTGTTCATACAGGCAGTGTGATTTTGGGATCTTTTGTTTGCTCCGCAAGGTAGCCAGAGCCAGCCAGTTTTTCACTAAATAGGCATGATAGTATTCAACTGCAGAAAAGTAGTGCGGAGAACTAGTAAGAATTGTGCCTGCCATCCAATTCGTGACGCATGGCGAGATTCTTCTACATTCTATATCTATAATATGTTCATTCATACCAATATACCTGCTAAAACAAACCAACACATTATCAACCCTTTCCCGGTCATCAATCCTGCAACACCAAATTCCTCTCCGCCCTCTGCTCGGAAACGCAATTCCCATGCTCACAGCCAGTTAGAGCAAAAAAATCCACTCCCGTCTTTCTCCACCTCACTCTCGTAAATGTCCTTCCAAAATCCTAGCGTGACGTGGATGATCCGCCGAATCCATTGCTGACTTCACCACGATCGATTAGGTGAAACGGTTCTGCAAAGTTTGTTTGTTCATACAGGCTGCGTGGTTATAGTACTCAGATTGTGCCAGCCATGCAATTCGTACTGCATGGCGATATTACTCTACCACTCTATAAATGGAGGCTCGATAAGTGTCTTCACTTCATCAAATTCAAATCAAAGAAATTGAGTACTAGCACGTATGGCTATGGATGCTGCAAACAGGCTTTCTGCAATTGCTGCCGAAATGGGGCAACTGCAAAATCAAATTCAAGAGCACCGTAGAGTGCTAAACTTCTTTTTGAGAAGTGTTAGAACAATGGATCCTGCAAGGAAAGAAGCGCGCATTCGCGCTACCAGAGAGCGCATAGAGGGTTTGGAGGAGAGGCAGCAAGCGCTGCGGGCGGAGCAGGAAGCCCTAATTGTGCGTGCTGTCACCCGCGGTCACCGGGGAGACTAGAATAGAAGAGTCCGTCGACTCTTTTTAGTTTTAGAAGGTTTAAATAAGTGTCTGTAGACGCAAAGTAGTGTGTTTTAATTTATGGTGTTCTTTGTCTTTTTTTAGTAGAGATCTACTCCGATGCTTACTGGAGATAGACTCCTATTTATGCTAACTATCTTTGTTTGGTTTTCTTTTTTATGTTTGCATGTATGGGAACCCTAGTTGAAAATGTTTACTACTTATGCTTTTATAATAATAAACACTTTTTCGTATAAATGTGCTGAAAATGAAGTTCTTTCCTTTTTTTCTTTCTATAGTGGAGATAGTCGCACGTAATGACAGACATATTATTTAAATATTATTAAACTACCTTTGCTTCCTTCTTATCCTTGCTAACTAGAAATGAACCTTCACGAGTTGAGTAAAAGCACCTAGCCTATCTTACTCCCCCTATGCAAAATAGCAGTTCGTCCTGCCGTCTTCTAGCTTCGACCAACCAAGAGGATTCCTTATATGAAGGAAGAAAGTCTCAGGATCTCACCCATCCCCTTCACATGGGAGCACATGCCTATCCTATACTGTTCCATTCTAACTCGAAATATCTTAAAATAAGAAAGCAAGCCCAACAAAAGAGAATAGAATAGGGCATTTCCACTTTTGATCGTACCTTTTTCTTTCTTTTTACACCTTATCTTCTAGACTTTCGGTGGAAAAAGCAGCCGAGTCTTCCAGCAGGAGTTCTAGCCTTTTTAGCCTGCATAAAAAAAAAGGCAGTCTTGCGCCGGGCATGATCCCGGTGTCGAGCAGAGCGAATGAATAAATGTGTATTCATGATAAATCATTATCAAATGATACTCTATGGTAGTCCTACGCCCAGTGATTTCCATTTTATGGTGGAAGGGACTCCGTCTTTCCCTTCAAGTACCTCTTCAACTCTTTCTTCAACTTTCAACTAAGTCGGACGCGCAAAGCGCTCCACCTGAGTTAGATCAGGTATTTAATAGAATATGCGAAGAGTACACCAATTGGGTGGGCATAGCGCAAAAACAAATACAGCCAGAATGGAACATGCCTGACCTTGTTCGGACAGTGATTGGTGACGAAGCTATTAACATCCCAGGCTTTCTCACAGAAACCTATTATGATGTTATGTTACATGGGCAAAATAGTTGGTTATGTCAAGATCTTTTTCACTTTCTTGATCTAATCAACTATACCTTCTAGTCTGATGCCCGACAGATATAGACAGTGTGCAGCGAGGGTGGTTGTAAATCACTAGCAGTCTTTACTTAACTCGACCTGTAAAACAACAAAGGATGCCCGGAAGGGGAAAGAAATAGTCATAAGCACTCCTTCAGGTTACCGGCTTTAATAAAGCCACAATGGGCCCACGGCTTCTCGAAGCCAATCTCGCACTTGACACGCAAGGCAAATAAACACCTGGCTTTCTTCAAAGGACAGTCAGAAAGGATCTGGGACTACCGGGGACCGGCTTTCAAAAAGCACCTTTGGGCCGTGCTTTATCATCAAATCTATCGCTTGAAGAGCAGATACAAGACACTCTGATTTATGCAATGAAAGACTTCTTTCTCGATCCACTTTTTCGAACCGCTTTGAAACCAAACTCTGATCGATCAGCTAGCTCTCGACCTCCAGCAGCGCTAGAAGAGAGTGATTCCCCTTTTCCACAATCTGTATGCCTGTACCGCTGAGTTCCACGAACGAAGGGAAGGAAAGATCTAGGAGCCGGCCCGAACGAATAGGCCAGTCATTCGAAGGGCAATGGCTTTGATCTTTCAAAGTTGAGAGTCAACGTGTCTGTGATGCCTCCCTTAAGTAACCTACGGGAACGACAAGCAGTCAATGCATTTCACTTGTCAAAGGAAATGAATGATTTTGCTCTTCCAAATAAGTATAGAAACTCGCCCAGAGCTCGATGATCTACGGCCGAAGACATCGCGCAGTGTTGTTGCTCAACTCGTTGTCTTTGACAAGCAAGACCAGATTTTATTGTTCAGATAGATATGACACCATACCTATGAAAGATTTCAATGTCTGGGCAAAGTCTTAAGATCCTGTGTTGGAGTAAGCTCAGCTTTCTTTCCATTTCTTTTCTGGTGGAATGCTTTCCCGCTCTGGAGTTAAGTAGAAGACCGATGAGAGCACCCGGAACGGAAAATGCATCTTCTTCAGCCGGCCAAGCAGTTGCTTTAAAGAGGCCTTGGTTAAGTAGGTTCTTCGTCTTCCGCATGAATGTGTCATTTATTTAATTAAGGTAAACAAGGAGTCTAAAATAGCTATAACTACTATAGTTAGCCAAAGAAATGTCCTACACTATTATCCCCTTCCCCAACCTGGAAATGAGCAGCCTACTTTACAGCTGAAACGAGAGAAGGAGCATACTCATCAGAATCCCTTAGGCTGACCTAAGATAGAAGTTGGAGTATCTAACCTAGAGCATAAGGCTTACTTGAGCTAGGGCAGGGAAAGAGTAATGCTTCCTACTTCTTCCTATAATGGTAGGGTAAACAATCCCTTCTGAACCTCCTTACTTTAACTTCTCCACACTGATAGACTAGTTTTGATTAGGACTGCTTTCCTGCCTTCGTTTCACCGACTGGAGACCGGATTGCTACGGGTGGTCGTAGTGAAGAGGTAGTTGAACCAACCTGACTAGGATCATCAGGAGTCTCCTCTTCTTCGGGTGGCGGTCTCAGTCTTGCGCATCACTTTTGCTGCACCCTGTGGTGCTTGGTATGAGGCGAGCATACGATAGAATCACGCCAATTAAAGGAAAAATCCTGATGGAAGGCATATCACACTTTACCGGATAGTCTACGTCCTACTACCTGGAAGCAAGCTAGCCCAACTCTGAAGCAAGGGCTCTCTTACCCTTTTTACCAAAAGCTCTATTCCTCCCATTCCCTCTATAGAAGCGAATCCCTTGTTTTCTGTCTTTGGTGGGCTTCTCTGGCTTTCAAAGAGGCTGCTCTCTGGGCTTGTCACTGCTTTCGCTTTCCCGGTTAGTCACTGCTCTTATTCAAATCCGACTTCTCCTGGTGAATCTGATTCTGCTAGATCCTTTCCCGAAGACGGTATATTCACTTTCTTGGCCTTCAGTAACTACTTTGAACCTTCTTCACATGCTTCAACTTACTCAAATCAGTCAACTACCGTCCGGTTGGGTTTTCTTCTCTATTCCATTTCTTAAGTTGTATAGGATTCACCGATTTGAAATACCTCTTCCTTCGCTCTGGCATTCCTTCTCTTCAAAGGAAAAGTTGGAAGTAGCGACATTGGTAGCCAGTTTTTTCTTCACTCAGCCATAGGGCGTTGGTTGCTTGGACTCTAACCCTTGCCTTCCCTACTAAGCTGCAGTAACTGAACTTGAAGCAGCCCACGCCTCTTACAAAGGCAATTCAGCCTACCTCCATTAAGGAAGGCTTTTCAGACTATCCCTATTTAGAAAGAAAGATAGCCCGACCGACCGGCTTATGGAACAGTTCGTATGACAGCTACGACTTTACCCGCTTGCCCGCAAGACTGACTTTGGCGATCGGTGAAGAGTAAAAGGCATTTCAGACTTTAGAATAGGCAGCTTTTTACTCAGCGGTGAGGGGCTGACGAATAAGGGATGAATAAGATGGAGTCGGGAGGAAAGGGAAGGTGCTGGTGGAGAGAATGCCCTGTTAGCTATTTCATCTGTTACCGCTCTTGCTGGAATAACCGGTCGTACTGAATGCCTAAGCGCTGTTCTTGTTAGAGAATCAACTGTGATGCAATTGAATCACCAAGCGCTAGCGCTCTTTGATCGAAGATTGCTGAAATTTCTTTTGAATGGACATCGTCTGCTTTAAAAAGTCAGTTAGGCACGAATGGTATAAGACAACCTCTCCTTATATTCAAAACTAGCTTAATCTGAAACTAACTAGCCCTATCCTTTCCTTATCATCTTTAACTAGCTATCGTAGACTGAAAGCCTCGTAAACTGGATAAATAGACTATCACAGAGGTAAGGAGGTCTAAGCCTATCGATTAATATTAATCTTTCTTCCCTCCAAATGGGCCGTACCTCCGAAGAAGATCAGATCTCATATGTAGTAGAGTACTTCCGAACAACTAGAAGAAGAGTTTGCCCAAGACGGATCGAAGTGAGCTGAGGGCAAAGGAAGTGAGTGGAGGGCTGAAAGCGGGATACAGTCTTGTTTTGATCCTGTTTATTGTTTCGAGTAAAGAAAGAAAGCTTCCGATTCACTTAGAAAGCAGTGATCCCTAACCGCCCTTGGGCTTAGTAGTAGTGGGCCTGGTTTTCTATCTGAGAAATACGTAAGGCTAGTTTCTTAGTGAAACTGCCCCGGGTCAAAGCGTGAAGGTCTATGTTCGGGTTGGAATCAAAACTAATGGTCCATATAGTAGTTTGAAACTACACCTTTCATTGAAATGGTGGGCTTATTCACAGCCTGAAAAGCCCCTTCTTTTTCTATTTATTCTGGTTCTCTATATACCCACCCGACACCACAATCGTAAGCTTAATCCTCAACTTACTTCGGTTCGAGAACTTCGAATCCTGCTTTCGGAGTAGTGGAAAGTAGCATAGGACCCGGCTTAGCTTATTAGGGATAAGTAAGGCATGAAAAAGAATATGCTTCACTTCAGATTCGGCCTTCTCTTCCTCAAATGAAACAACAGATCATTCTCCAGTTAATGATGCAGATTCGGATGCGGCAGATGGGGATGTGGATTCGGATATAGTACGCTAAAAGGTGAACCTGAGACGATACTATTTCGTCCCCTTTGAGTAAGCCGAGAAAGGAGATTTCGGAATGAGTTCGACAACTTGAAGTTTGCCTGGAACGGCCTAAAGTCCTTCGAACGATGGTGTAGTGTAAGTTGAAGTGAGCATGACTTTAGGTTATGGTTTCGGAAGAGCTGTATGGAAGAAAGGGCTTGTCCGAAGTACCAACCAAATTGCTTGTCTTCAGACCTTGAATTCGTGCTGAAGAAATGTGAGTTCCACTGGGTGGGACGAACAGGTTGAGAAGTGGTGTGTCAACTTCCTTCCCCTTAGGACCAAGGGCCTTCGGGTTAGTTCTTTATTGAGTTCTTTCATGTTCTTTCTGTCATAACAATTCTCCTTATGGAAGTCCCCCACAAGATCAAGAATGCTTGTTGCCGCGCTGTCTTGGTTCTTCGCTTAGCTTTCTGGCATATTCTACTGAGCTACCTTTCCACTCTGGAACTGGCTTGAAGAAATACCTTAACTCACTTCGCTACCTTTCCTCTGATCTAAGTCCTCGCTCCTAGGCAAGAGCTTGAAGAGAGTGATTTTGGAAGGAAAGTCGTTGAGTGGCTATTATAATATAACGCGAAAGAACTTGATTGGTAAGGGCGTTAACGTAACGCAACTTACTAGTTTTGGGACTTTGAAGCCCAGCAAACGGAGGAGCAAGTGAAGGCAGCGAAGAAAGTCGAGCTGCTCTAATCGAGAAGTGGGATCGATGTGTGAGGTCTAGTAAGTGTTCCGCGAAGATAGAGAAAGGTTACTTGTACCGGCTGGTTCACCATAATATGAACAAAACAACAATGGAATTGGTTGTTACCTTTTTTGATCAACAGGAAGAGGCTAGGATCATTTTTACAACATGCCACGACGATCTATATGGAAGGGCAGTTTTGTTGATAAAGTCATGTTGAAAATTCAGAAGAAAAGAGAGAGTCTGTTATGCCGGTTCCGCACGTGGAAAAAAAGTCCAAAGGGAATCCACTTTTTTTTGGACTTCATCTCTCCAAATTTTTGTGTTTCTTTTCTTTATGTGGCTTGTTGGGATTCTGGTTGCCCATGCCGCTGGTCGAAATGATGAGCCAGAGCAAGAGGTGGAGCAGGAAGAGGAGCAAGCCCCTGAACCGGCACAAGTTCCCCACGCTCAGGAAGATCAGGAGCAGCCTCAGGTTGAAGAACCTGCGGCAGTGGAAAATGCTGAACACCAGCAGGAGCTGCGTGAGGAACTTATTGGTTACTTGACTGCACGGCTCGGCTTACGCAGCTAGTTCGTGAGCAGGGATACATCAGGGGCTCTCCTCTTCTTGTCCAGATATGGAAACGGTATACCACGAAATGGCCGAAGGCATTATTGTCGACTTAGAGCTTGATACTAATACAGACACAGAAACACTATTGGAGCATGCGAACAACTTTTCAAAAAACAGACCACACTATTCTCAATTAATTAAAATGCGACTCCCGAAGTAATATAATGGCGTTGTTGATATCATTCGTACAAGAATTAGATTAGCTATTCATTGCCTTTTTTGGAATGTTTTAAAGGGCGGTGAGTCGGTCTAGGTGGCAAAAGAAGGTAGCCGTAGGGAGGGGAAGGGCACCTGCGGCTGGATTGAATCCCTAAGAGTGATAAAGGACAAAGCAAAGTAACGGCTTAAAAAAAGGGTGGTGGGCGGGGAAGGAAGCAATAGCGCACCTAGGCGAACAATAAAGCAGCGAAGGAACAGCGCTAGGAAAAAAAGCAAGCAGCACGTAGGAGATTGGATCCATGAAGAGGTTCCCAATCAGTTGGCCGAAGCTTGACATTGAGTTCCAAAGGAGTATCCGCAATCTTATTGTCGGAGAGACCAGCACGAGCAATAAGATCGGAAGCATACTTAACTTGCGATAGAATATATCCCTGAGGTGAAGAGGCCACTTCGATGCCGAGAAAGTCACAGTAAGACCTTCCCCGAGTTCTTACTCCCCGACTCTATAGCTTGAGGTGCCCGCTTCTCTTCTGCCAAACAATAGAAAGACTACATTAATAAACCTCCGATCCTTGTTATGAGAGGCTGGCATTTTAACTCGCGCTACCCGACCCGACAGGGAAAACGAAGTCACCCCTGTCTCTAAGCCTGCTAGCTAGAAAGCCCTACGCAAAGAAATGTTTTCGTTCCTTGTCTTGGTCTTGGGCCAGTCTAATTCTATGCTGCAACCAATGCTTAACACATACATTCTTTCTTAGTTGGATTTTTCTCTCACTTGGAGAGGACTTTCTCTCCCTAAAGGGTTCTCCTGTAGAGGGGGTTTTCCCTGGCTAGAACCTGTGTGGAGTGGATCTTCACCCATGCCATGAGGTGATTTTGATCCCTATTTTGTGAGGAGGACATGAAGATTGATAAATGAAATGAACAACTTTATTATGCCGATCTGAGGAGGCTAAGTTACCTCCTGGCAGAAGTTTTCTTTCCGAAATGGCAGTTTTCTTGTCACTGGTTGATTGAAGGTGAATATGACGATTGTCTGGAGCGATTTCTGACCGATAATGGAAAGGTCGTCTTGCACATGGGTGAACGAAGAATTTAATAGAATAGAGTTCCCCCCTCACTGCGTTAGGTAGAGAGAGATGAGCACGACCAAACACAAGACAGGGGCTGGCGCGAAGCAGGAAACTACGGCGCTGTGTCTGTGTAACGATCCGGTGCGACGACTTCCGATAAAGCACTCGAACGATTGCCACTGATCGGACTTTGTCTATCAGTCTATTGTTCCGCTCCGGAAACCGAACCAACGCACGTTCACCTCCTATCAAACTTTCCTTTACTCAATTGCCAGGGCTTGACTAACCGCTGTCCCGTCGGAGGAATGAATTGGCCTTTCTCTTAGGCTTCGAACCATGGGGGCATGGTTCTAGGCGTGCTGCTGACGAAGCCCTTGCTGCAGTCTTGCTGAACGGAGCTGACGAGACCATGCAATCACGATTGATTCGCTCTCGCGCTTGTTCGGCCGGCGTACCGAGTGATGTCTACCACAAGCACCTGTTGCGTAACTAAAGCACAAAGCCTTATCTTAGACATGTTCAACTTGAAACCCGAGGGCTCGCTTTCCCTCCTCATCAGCCCCATCTAAGTCAATTAGATGATCTTTTCGTATCGAGGATCTCCCTTCTGGGATTCCCTAATTCCCTAGTGCGACTGATCTAACGAAACGAAATAAAAAAATAGAGCGTTAGCTGTCGTCTAAATACTAAGAAAGGCGATAGCTGTCGCTGTCGTTACAAACTAAACTAAGGGAGATGGGTGGGATAAGAAGACTATACCTAACAATCAATCCCTACCTAACCTTATACTAAGAACTATGGGGTGGTTGGGCGGGAGAAGAACTAAACTAACTAACTAGCCATGCCATACCAAAGAAGCTAGCCCCGTAGCGAGATAGAGAATAAGGGTTGGAGGGAGGGAAGAGATATGCTAGATTGCAGTACTCGTGTAGAGAGTAGGATCGAGATCTAGGGTAGGGTAAGCTTCAACTCAAATATGATCGAGAAGAGCGTTTCCGCAGCCTTTAAAGGTGCGTTGAACGTGGGCGGTGGGTGGGGAAGGTAGATGTGATAGAATGAGAGATCACTATTATTAGTGGTCAGTTGCGATATGCGATATCCGTTCCCTTGGAAATGAATTAACTTCTTTCATTCCCCACCACCCATGGAAAGGCCTTCCTTCTCGGACCAAGGGATTCCTATTCAGCGGATTCGGCATCTGATGGTGAGGCCTATGATGTGCCGAAAAGAGTGACTAGTAGTACCACGATGAAAATGACTTGACGAATGCCAGAAAGAAATGTCCCGAGGGCCATAACGCCATAAACGAGTGCCAAAAAGCATGAAATTGACCTGAAAGAAGGTCCCTAATGCCATAAGGAATTACTAGACAGAATGAGTAGTACAAGTTTCTTTAAAAATAAAAGTCGTCGAGAAATACGGTGTTGAGAAACAAGTGCCAGGATGCGTTAAGGCGCTAAACATGTGGTCGTAGATAAAGAAAGGAGTGGATGGAGAGGAGTTACAGTCGAGTCGCTAGCCAGGAAGCACTTTTCCACTGCCTAAGCTCCGAGCTCACCCAGCCCGATAGCAGACTAATTTCACCCACTTTTCAACTACTTTTCTCAGAAATTCATAAAAAACGGAGTCCTTTTTTGCGACTTCAGATCGGCACCCTCGCTTTGAACCCCATAACACAAATATCACTGCCCGGCGGGCGGCCTATTCGAGGGAGTAGTTCCCTTCCTTGTACCTACTAACCCTACCCATATGCTCGCCAGACATCACCCCCTGCTTTGACTTTGCATCAGACCCATTGCTTTGACGACCGGACCCACATATCATCATATTTCACCATCGACCATACACTCCATGTCGTGTGGAAAAAGAAAGACCACATCCCTTGCTTGAACAACAGAGCTCGCTTACCTCGGATAGTGGCAGACGGAAAGGAATGGAGTGGCTGAAAGGAGGGTAGAAACGGCAAGGAGTGATTCACAATAAGGAAAGCAGCTCTCAGGAGGTGGGGAAGAAGGAAGGAAGTAGGGCAGGATCGCTTGCTTGAACGAGGGGAGTGGGCCCCAAGGAAAGGAAAGGACTAGTTCAACCAAAAGAATGATTAATGACAGAAGGAATCACCGAGAGCAGGGAGGGGAAGAGTGACTAAAACAAGTAGTCGAGAAAGAATTACTAGACAGAATGGCATTGACCAGATATAAGTACACGAGAGAATGACTATCACCAACCATAAATACGATACTATAAGGCACTCCCTTGCCCCTCGGCAAACAACCACAGCCCCAAGCCCGTCCACTAGCTGCTTCAAGTCTATCCATTGGCCAAAAACAGGATCCGTTTTCTCAGCTTTTCAACGGCACACCCTTGCTTACGCTTCGAGATACCCTTCGGCAGGTCTTCGGTAGGTAAAGAAACTGAATCCCGATTCCAAAATGACTCAAAACCGGGGATCAAATCACTCAGTTTTTAATGGCACCCACGAAGAACAGGAGGCACCTCAGACAGTTGTAATCAATCAAGTTCTATAGCATTACAAGTCTCTTTCCATCCAGTCTCTTTTGTGTGCTTGTGAGCTTTGCTTTGGTGCTAAGTGTGGGAGCTCTTAGAGCTAGGCTTACTCGTCTACTAAGGGAGCTGTTGCACAGAAAGCCAACTCAGTATCGCGTTTGTAATGTTCAACAATAATTGAGACTACACTGGCAAATGAAGATACTTAAATACGACTAGCATGGGGCTGGGCCATACCTATTTTGGAAGGAGGAGGTCTTTCTAACCGGAGAGTCGTAAGCCAAGGAACTAGTCGAACACGACAGCCGTGACACTCGTGCTTCTCTAAAGGAAGCACTTCGTTCCACTAACTGAAGGAAACCTGAGGGATAAGGTCAGGTTACTAGTTCTGTCCTTAAGAAAGGAAGAGATCATTAACTGAGAGTTAGCTCATCAAGTCAGGCAGGGTATTCTCCATTCCTCAGTTTAGGAAGTCCTTGACTCGGCTAGCATTAGTGGGCGAAGCATGGTATTCAGCTAGTCAGGCTCGGAAGAGGTAGGTATTAGCGGAGGTATTCTCCTTGACTAGGTTTAGGAAATCTGATCTACTCTAACCGGCCCTCTTAAGTCAGTTCGAAGCAAGATATCCGTTATTAGGACACTAAACCTGCCTTAACTTACTTACAGAGGAATAAGGAAGCTATAGTCGACAGTCTTTAAGAAGAGGAGATTCTAACCAGAAATGAGTCGAACAGTCCCCCCTAGCCCCCAAAGGGGGAACAGAACACCAACAACATGAAAGCGTTCCTCCCCTGACTCTAATGCCCCTTATTGAAGGGTACCTTCTCTCCACTCGCCTTAAAGCAAAGCACCTAAAGGCAGACATAAGGAAGCATTAAAGCATTAGTAGAGGCCATAAAGAAAGGAAGGAAAGAAAGAGGTACTTACAACAAGAAAGTAGGTCAGAAAGAGAGGTGTTCTCCTTTATCCGTCCTTACTAGCTGATATGACTCTAGCCGGAACTGGCGAAGCAAGTATGAAAAGCTAAAGGCAGGAAGAAAAGACAAGGTATTTATAACCAGAAAGTTAGTCATACACGACAGCCGTTTCACTCCTGCCCTAATACTTAAGCAAGCTTCTGTAAAGGGAAGCCCTACGTCTCACTCGCCTTAAAGCGCCATACGGAGTAGGCAAGGTTACATTAGTACAGTCAGTAAAGAAGGAAAGGAAAAGATAGTTAGAACACGAAAGTCGTAAAGCCAAGTAACAGCTGAAAGCTAAGAAAGCCAAGCAAAAGAGGAAGACATCAGACAATAACACAAGAAAGGAAGAGGATATTCAGATCAAGAAGGTATATTCTAAAGGATGCCATCAACACTTAGATTATGGACTGATTATCTTATCCCGATTTTCGGATCTTGATTTTGTTCTCTTTTTTTAGAAAAAAATTTCGTAGAGTCATGAGCAAAGCATCCACGAGTCCGGGATCTCAACGACCGCATTCCTGGATGGAAACCCCCTTCTGAATACTGCTGCTGCAAATCAAGGGGGTCTAATAAGGCTGAAGGAGAAGGAGAACATAGGAGTATTTTGGCAAAAAACCGGATCTGGTCTACTGCGGAGGGAGCCTTAGAGGTGGGGATTCTCTTTCATACTCCTGGTATTATAACATTAATCCCTGTATATAAATAAAGAAATAAATAGATAGAAGTTTGCACAATCAAAAGAAAGAAGAGAAAGAACTTGGAGTTGGCACCTACATAACAGCTTGCTTACCAAGCCATCCTGGCAAGCTCCTCCAGTTCGGATTATTCGGAAAAAAACACTTTCGGAGGAATTGAAAACTGCATTTTCATTTCCGAATAATAACATTAGTATTACCTGGTCAAATCACATCACAATGAAACAGAATGATAACACTAGGGCAGGGAATACAAATGGTGGTTCCTCTAACTCAAGCTAAGCTAAACTACCGGGAACGAAATGGATTCACAGAGCGCCATAGTCAGCACGACAGCCCCACACATGGTAGCCATGGATACTACAGCACTAGAACGGATCCGTAAAGGATCGAACGGGCTAGACGACACCCCGACTCCCCGTATTGGACAGGATTCCGTTATCGACTCTGATAAGTCTACCGGGTTCACTGATAAACACGTATGATCGGGATGGAGCTGCAGGCAATGGATACCGTTCCCCCAGTAGAGTGCCAATAAAAAAAGTATACATAGGGAGCACAGTTGATAACACTTTATATCTCTGACATAGGAGTAGGTCAGAGCCTCTGCTAAATCAAATGATTTAATGTGGCGAGAAGGCTCCCTATTCCTATCCGGGGATCGGAGCAAGGTTGCCGTCTTCTTACTCAAATTCCCTGAAGTCATAGACACAGAAGTAGTACTTCAACCGAAAAAAGGTTATTTCCCCGACCGAGTCCACCTTTGTTTTGTAAAAAAATGAAATATCCAATCCCCACCCAGACGGGAAGTCCCAGGCGTCCTAGCACGAGCACTCTCTATCTTATCTTTCCATGACATACGTACACAAGGTTTGTCGCCGGTTAGTAGGCTAAACACTTGAAACATTTTTCTTTTCTTTCTTCTACAGTTTTCTGATCACGCTCAAAGAAGAGGGTGATACTTAGCTTAGGGGAACAGCAACACGGGACACTTTCGGTTTGTTTTTGACCCAAAAAGAAAAGAATGGGATTGATTTGAATCTACTTTTGCCTGCTTGCTTTCTTCCGTTTAGCCTGAAGCGCTAAGAGCTAGCTGTAAGCCTTGCCCCTTGCCTTGACTTGCCTGAAACGCTAGTGCAAGAGCTAGCTGCCTGAATAGCTTTTTTCAAAAATCGCACTAGTAGGCAAAAGCGTCGGCATCAAGGGAAGGGGGATCCGATCAGCCGCTTTTTGAGGGCGACTCCTTAGCGCTGGTGAGGCGCTGGCTTTGAGCCATGTCTCTCGATAGAAGGTGTCCCACCCCCTCCAAAAATACATATGGCTCGGCTCCATTCTGGTCTGATTTGTAGTTTCTTGCTTGCTTGACAAAGTCGCTTTAGATGAAACAAACAAACAAACAAGAAACGGGGTTGGGGTTTGGGAAGATCCGATCTTCCCGAACTTTTTACATAAAAACTACATAAAGAGACAAAATAAAGCGAATACAACCAAACCAACCAAACCCTTTGGGGGGGAAAGTAGTCCAATCAATTATCAGTCGTCTTCCGATACAAAGGAAGGTAGAAAGGAAATCAGAGCGCGTGGATGGGAGATCCGGGCAAGTAGAAGTGGCAGAAAGTTTTGTTTCAGGATGAGGGAAATAGAGGGCAAGTCCACTCCACAGAAAGGTATGTGGAAGCGAAATCATCATCTGAATCTACGCAAAGTCAATATAAAACAAAACAAACAAAGAAATTAAAGGGGAATGAGCTGCTAGCTGCTTGCTATTAGCAGAGTGAAGAAACGTTCGAAAATGGCTGTTTATTAGCACTGTTCAGATAGCACAGTTACGAAAACGCTCGTTTAAGGGGTAAGGGAGTAACCGGCTGGTGGTTGCCTTTTACCCGGGGATGCGGTTCACATCCCTCCAAAGGAGATGCTAGGTGTTGCCTCTGTTTTCTCCTTTGCCTGCGAGCTGTGAGTATCCGAATGTCGGCGATGGAGCCGTAGCCCTACGTGAGGTGGGGCAAGCCCACTCACTCGGATAGCCATATGTTGGCTTGTCAGCCGTTTACAGTTTGATAACTTTGCTCTGTTTTCCCTGGCGGCTCGCTACGACAGGCAGTCTTCTTTTCATGTGAACAGCTAGACCAAGCTGTCCCTGGTACAAGTACGAACCTGATGTTTGCTTACTTACCACATTTAAAAAATATAGATTTTTGAATCAGGTTCGAGACCAGCGAGTGTAGGAGGAACGACGGAGCGAGCCGAACCTATTTCGGAAAAAAGAAGAAAAAGTAAGTAAGGGCGACGAGAGATACCAGCCCGGCCTCCTAGCAGCCTGCCTTTAGAATCAAGATGTTTTCAGTGAAGGAAGTGTGAGGGAAACACTTTCGTGAAAAGGATGGACGGGCATTCAAATAATAAAGACTCTTTTTTGCCTGTAAAGTCTAGCTCATTCAAGACAGAACATTCGTTCATAGAAGACCTGTCATTGCTTCAAGTGCCCCACCAGCCTTGAAAGCAGAAGATAAGAGATTCGATCCGCTCTTTAATGCCAGCCAGAAGTGTTCGACCCGCCTTCCCCACCTGTTAGTCGTCTAGCCACATGAGACCTCCAGAAGAGTACGCGCGCTAGCGCGCTACTTATTTCATTTAAGCCAGCTTAAAAACGCCTTACTCGAATAGGGGCGCTAGCGCGCCTTAACTTTACCCCGCCGCTAGCGCGCGTACTCCCTCCCACTTCCCTCCGAGTCAGATTTTTTCCGGAATTGTTTTCAAGTGAAAATGGAGAACTTCATTGTTGGAACTATTTGAACACGACGTTTCCTGGGGAGTCGGCATCCATTATGTGGAAGTTGGGTCACATCGTGGATGTACATAATTTTAGATTGATCTCCTACTCCTTCACTTCGCTTACACTCAGCAAAGGTATAACCTTCTCTCCAGCTCAAGATCACTGCTTTCTTTTTCCTGAAATAAGTAGATCCTTTCACTTTCATTACAACCGACTTCATCCCCAGATTTCTGGCGGATCGCCCGACATGTTCTGCAGTTGCTCCAGCAGCATACCGAGAAAGACGAGACCCCCCTTTTATTTCCTCCAAACAACCTGCGGAGGCCCCAGTTTTTTTATTCCCCCTAGCATCCGTCACGGTAACAAAGGTATTATTGTGGATCGGTGGTAAATGGACAAAATCTTTGTTTTTCCGCTCCAATTGCTCATCTTCCTCCGAGATGCTCTGTACGAAGTTCATGGATTTGAAACTCCTGCCCGCAATAACTTGTTGCTCTACGCGCTCGGCCGTCGTTTTTTCAGTTTGGGGCATATTATTCGAAATTAGAAGTGTTGAGAAACCACTTGCTCTTCGTAGCGCTCTCACTCATCAGTCGCTTCTGACATTCATTCCATTTTGCTTTTCCTCGTTACTTGACTGAGCGTAGCGGGCTCCGCGCCCTGGCTTCTAATGAAACCACCTATTATTGATTCCTCTCTTGGCTGAACAGAAGGTTAGATGAGATGGCTTCTTTGTTCTGTTATAAACTCATCTACTGCTCATTCGGTTCTCAAATGATTGAATCAGACTGTATTCAACAGCTCTTGGCCGAGCTCGCCTCGCACTGTTTAAGCTAAGTGCTAGCCCAACCCTTTTCAAAATTCCCATAAAGTATGGAGCCACTACCCCCTTTATTTTATAATAAATGGAGTCTCTAATCATCACGCTTAGTCATCGAGTCATAACGCTTCTCTCTTTTCGTCACCCTAGCTCGTTCTTCGATTTTGAGATCTGTAGATTCGTAGAACAGAAGAAGAGCCTTAACCAGCTCCGAAAACTACAGTGCGCAGGAGCGCACTTCCTTTTTCTACGCTGGGCTTTTCAGCTTTGACTCAGCCCGACGTGCTTGCTGCTCGACGGTGGTTTGGTTTCTTCGGTAAGGCTTCTCGGACCACCATTCCGATCTGGCCCAGTAGTTAGCCCTCAAGAGCACTGGTTCCCAAAAACCGACTCTAGTCAGCTTATCCTGTTATTCTAGTCGGGCCAGAGCGTACAATTTATTTATCTATAAGCTTCAGTGGTGCGAAGCGGCTTTGCCCCTTTTCAGTAGGGGAGCGAAGCTAAGGTATAACAATAGCTATTTCGCTATTGAAAACTCTCAGCCTCTTCGCTAAGCAGCTGCTAAGCAGCTCTCCGCCCCAGATGCTCCGCTCCGTGTTCGATTGATGAGCCAGCCCTCTACTATGGATTGTTGGTCCGCAGCCCCGCCCTATAGAATGAATAAGGAGAGGCCTATCGATGACCGACCGAGCCACTCTGATACTACTCCTTACCTCACCCCGACCAAAGAGTGATCTTTGAACGCTACTATGCATCCTTACTCATAGTAGAGTGTAAGGTAGGTTTGGGTATAGCAGGACTTGAACCTGCGACCATTAGGTTAAAAGCCCAATGCTCTACCAACTGAGCTATACACCCCCAAAAAATGGAGTAGTCAATAAGGATTGGTGCGGAAAAGAAAAGAGGGCGGCCCCTCTTCTTCTCATCATATCAATGGGGCGCGGCTCTGTATGAGGCTCGTACTGCGGAGCAAGTCTGGTCTTGTTTCCACTCATTGAAGATTCTATCTACAAAAGAAGGTCAACGGGGGATACTACAGTAGCTCTCACTGACACCATCTACGAGAAGGTGAGGTCGTCTTTCTTTCCGGCCGCCGTACGGTTCGACCGAGAGGAGCAGTTATCTATGTAATTACGGTCTTTGTTGGCCGTTGTTCCGGTCGAGCACTCTCTTTTCTTTGTCCAATTCCGTCTTACCAACCCGCGAAGGGTTGTGAGGCTGGACCAGGTACGAAGAATGAATCTATGTCTGTGCACGGAAGTTGCTGGCCGGCGGCCGCTCAACTGTTCGAGCGCAGTGCAGTGGTGGTTGGTTCCGATTCGACAAGGGTAGAATGCCTGGTCGAAGGTCCAGTACAGTAGGTAGCAGGCGTGTTCGTTTTGGCTCCCGAGCGAGAACGAGAAATAGGCGATGCACCATCCTTGCTGCTACGTACGTTGACCTTGACTTGACA